GCTAGTGTAGCTTAACTAAAGCATAACACTGAAGATGTTAAGATGGACCCTAGAAAGTCCCACAGGCACAAAGGCTTGGTCCTGACTTTACTATCAGCTTTAGCTAAACTTACACATGCAAGTCTCAGCACCCCCGTGAGAATGCCCTCAGCCCTCTGCCCGAGGACAAGGAGCAGGCATCAGGCACGCTCTCGCAGCCCAAAACGCCTTGCTTAGCCACACCCCCAAGGGAACTCAGCAGTGATAAACATTAAGCAATAAGTGAAAACTTGACTTAGTCAAAGCAAAGAGGACCGGTAAAACTCGTGCCAGCCACCGCGGTTATACGAGAGGTCCAAGTTGATAGAAACCGGCGTAAAGAGTGGTTAGGATAATCTTATTTAACTAAAGCCAAACACCTTCAGAACTGTTATACGTACCCGAAGGCATGAAGAACCACTACGAAAGTGGCTTTACTAGCCCTGAACCCACGAAAGCTATGCCACAAACTGGGATTAGATACCCCACTATGCTTAGCCATAAACATCGATAGTATTATCACCTCACTATCCGCCAGGGAACTACGAGCAATAGCTTAAAACCCAAAGGACTTGGCGGTGCTTTAGACCCACTTAGAGGAGCCTGTTCTAGAACCGATACTCCCCGTTCAACCTCACCTTTTCTTGTTTAACCCGCCTATATACCGCCGTCGTCAGCTTACCCTGTAAAGGCCCTATAGTAAGCAAAAATGATTTAAATCCAAAACGTCAGGTCGAGGTGTAGCGCATGGAAAGGAAAGAAATGGGCTACATTCCCTGCTCCAGGGAACACGAATAGTACACTGAAACACGTACTTGAAGGAGGATTTAACAGTAAGCAGGAAACAGAGCGTTCTGCTGAAACTGGCCCTGAAGCGCGTACACACCGCCCGTCACTCTCCCCAAACAAACCCATTAAACTAACATAAACAACTACTCATCCAAAGGGGAGGCAAGTCGTAACATGGTAAGTGTACCGGAAGGTGCACTTGGAACAACCAGGGTATAGCTAAGACAGAAAAGCATCCCCCTTACACAGGGAAGACATCCGTGCAAATCGGATTACCCTGATGCCAAAAAGCTAGCCCGCCTACCAAACTAACAACCAAACATAAATAACCCCCAATACCCCAAACAAAACAAAACAAACCATTTTCCCATCCTAGTATGAGCGACAGAAAAGATACTCGCGAGCAATAGAGACAGTACCGCAAGGGAAAGCTGAAAAAGAAATGAAACAACCCATTCAAGCCAAAAAAAGTAGAGATTTAAACTCGTACCTTTTGCATCATGTTTTAGCCAGCAAAACTCAAGCAAAGAGCCCTTTAGTTTGAAACCCCGAAACTGGACGAGCTACTCCAAGGCAGCCTATTATAGGGCCAACCCGTCTCTGTGGCAAAAGAGTGGGAAGAGCTTTGAGTAGAAGTGACAGACCTACCGAGCCCAGTAATAGCTGGTTGCCTGGAAAATGAATAGAAGTTCAGCCTCCAAGCTTCCCACACTCAAACAACCCCTACCATTAACGAAAACAGGAAACTCAGAGAGTTATTCAAAGAAGGTACAGCTCCTTTGAAAAAAGAAACAACTTAACCAGGAGGATAAAGATCATAATTATCAAGGACAAATGTTACAGTGGGCCTAAAAGCAGCCATCACAATAGAAAGCGTTAAAGCTCGGACATATCTACCACAACCTTATATACTGATAAACAAATCTTAATCCCCTCTCCTTACCAGGCCCATCCATGCAACCCATGTAAGAGATCCTGCTAATATGAGTAATAAGGAAGCATAAGACTTCCTCCCCGCACAAGTGTACATCAGAACGGACCCTTCCACTGACCAATTACCGGACCCAAAAAAAGAGGGAATTGAGCAACAAACCTGTAAACAAGAAAAACACTCAAAACAACACCACCGTTAACCCTACACTGGAGTGCCTGCAAGGGAAGACTAAAAGAAAAAGAAGGAACTCGGCAAACACAGGCCTCGCCTGTTTACCAAAAACATCGCCTCTTGCAAAAACAAAGAATAAGAGGTCCCGCCTGCCCCGTGACTATATGTTTAACGGCCGCGGTATTTTGACCGTGCAAAGGTAGCGCAATCACTTGTCTTTTAAATGAAGACCCGTATGAATGGCATAACGAGGGCCTAGCTGTCTCCTTTTTCCAGTCAATGAAATTAATCTCCCCGTGCAGAAGCGGGGATACAACCATAAGACGAGAAGACCCTGTGGAGCTTTAGACAAAAGACGGACCTTGCAAAACAACCCTGAACAGAGGACAAAACACCAAAGGATCCCGCCCAAATGTCTTTGGTTGGGGCGACCGCGGGGAAAAATTAAACCCCCACGTGGAATGGGAGAACATCCCCCAAAACTAAGAGGTACCCCTCTAAGAAGCAGAACATCTGACCATAAATGATCCGGCACAGCCGATCAACGGACCGAGTTACCCCAGGGATAACAGCGCAATCCCCTCCCAGAGCCCATATCGACGAGGGGGTTTACGACCTCGATGTTGGATCAGGACATCCTAACGGTGCAGCCGCTGTTAAGGGTTCGTTTGTTCAACGATTAAAGTCCTACGTGATCTGAGTTCAGACCGGAGTAATCCAGGTCAGTTTCTATCTATGACATGTTCTTTTCTAGTACGAAAGGACCGAAAAGAAGAGGCCTATGCTCACAGCACGCCTCACCCTCACCTGATGAAACCAACTAAATCAGATAAGAGGACATACCACCACATAAAGCCCACGAAAATGGCAAGTTAAGGTGGCAGATCCCGGTTATTGCAAAAGACCTAAGCCCTTTCCATAGAGGTTCAAATCCTCTCCTTAACTATGATTACCAACCTAATTACCCACCTATTAAACCCCCTAGCCTTTATCGTGCCAGTCCTACTAGCCGTAGCATTTCTCACCCTACTAGAACGGAAAGTATTAGGCTACATACAACTACGAAAAGGGCCTAATGTTGTTGGACCTTACGGACTACTACAGCCAATTGCAGACGGCGTTAAACTATTCATCAAAGAGCCCGTCCGACCCTCTACTTCCTCCCCTGTCCTATTCCTAGCAACCCCCATACTAGCCCTCACCCTGGCCCTAACACTATGAGCCCCAATACCTATCCCGTACCCAGTAATTGACCTAAACCTAGGAATTCTATTCGTTCTTGCCCTCTCAAGCCTAGCGGTCTACTCCATCCTAGGATCCGGATGGGCATCAAACTCAAAATATGCCCTCATGGGCGCTCTCCGCGCTGTCGCCCAGACCATCTCATACGAGGTAAGCCTCGGCCTCATCCTCCTAAGCACCATCATCTTTACAGGCGGTTTTACACTTCAAACCTTCAACACAGCCCAAGAAAGCATTTGACTTATCTTTCCCGCCTGACCCCTTGCAGCCATATGATACATCTCCACCCTAGCAGAGACCAATCGAGCCCCTTTTGACCTAACTGAAGGTGAATCTGAGCTAGTATCAGGCTTTAATGTAGAATATGCAGGGGGCCCCTTCGCCCTATTCTTCCTAGCGGAATATGCCAACATCCTACTAATAAATACACTTTCAACAATTCTATTCCTGGGTGCCTCTCACACCCCGACTCTACCAGAACTCACAGCCATTAACATCATAACCAAAGCCGCCCTCCTATCAATCGTGTTCCTTTGAGTCCGAGCCTCTTACCCACGATTCCGATACGACCAACTAATACACCTAGTATGAAAAAACTTCCTCCCACTCACACTAGCCCTTGTAATCTGACACCTAGCGCTCCCAATCGCCTTCGCAGGCCTACCCCCACAACTGTAACCCCGGACTTGTGCCTGAATTAAAGGGCCACTTTGATAGAGTGAATCATGAGGGTTAAAATCCCTCCAACTCCTTAGAAAAAAGGGACTCGAACCCATCCTTAAGAGATCAAAACTCTTAGTGCTTCCACTACACCACTTTCTAGTAAAGTCAGCTAAATTAAGCTCTTGGGCCCATACCCCAAACATGTAGGTTAAACTCCTTCCTTTGCTAATGAACCCCTACATTCTCTCTATTCTTCTATTTAGCCTCGGCCTGGGAACCACTATCACATTCGCAAGCTCCCACTGGCTGCTTGCCTGAATAGGCCTAGAAATTAATACCCTAGCAATCATCCCCATTATAGCCCAACAACACCACCCCCGCGCAATCGAAGCTACCACTAAATATTTCCTCACACAAGCCACCGCAGCCGCAATAATCCTGTTTGCCAGCACTACTAACGCATGACTCACCGGGCAATGAGATATTCAACAAATAACCCATCCGATCCCAACCACAATCTTAACCATAGCCCTAGCCCTCAAAATTGGACTAGCCCCCGTCCACGCCTGACTACCAGAAGTCCTCCAAGGACTAGACCTGACCACAGGACTCATCCTATCAACCTGACAAAAACTTGCTCCTTTTGCCTTAATTCTTCAAATTCAACCAAACAACCCCACCACCCTTATCCTTCTAGGCCTAACATCTACCCTCGTAGGTGGATGAGGAGGACTAAACCAAACCCAGCTCCGTAAGATTCTCGCCTACTCCTCCATTGCCCACCTCGGGTGAATGATACTAATTACCCAATTCGTACCCTCCCTAGCCCTACTGACACTCCTCACCTACTTCATTATGACATTCTCCACATTTCTTGTATTCAAAATAAATAATGCCACAAACATTAACACCTTGGCAACCTCATGAGCAAAAACCCCCATCCTAACTACCCTCACCCCCCTCATACTCCTGTCACTAGGAGGCCTTCCTCCACTTACAGGCTTCGCCCCAAAATGACTAATCCTGCAAGAACTAACAAAACAAGAACTTGCAACCACGGCCACACTCGCCGCTATAACAGCTCTTCTAAGCCTATATTTCTACCTACGCCTCTCTTACGCCATAACACTCACAATCTCACCAAACAACCTATCCAGCACAACCCCCTGACGATTCCAGTCCTCGCAAGCCACAATACCCCTTGCCATCACAATAATAGGGACAATCGCCCTCCTTCCCCTCACCCCCACCGCTATAGCCCTACTTACCCCCTAAGGGACTTAGGATAGCATTCTAGACCAAGAGCCTTCAAAGCCCTAAGCGGGAGTGAAAATCTCCCAGTCCCTGATAAGACCTGCGGGATATTACCCCACATCTCCTGCATGCAAAACAGATACTTTAATTAAGCTAAGGCCTTTCTAGATGAGAAGGCCTCGATCCTACAAAATCTTAGTTAACAGCTAAGCGCCCAAGCCAGCGAGCATTCATCTACTTTCCCCCGCGCCTATTACACCAGGCGGGGGAAAGCCCCGGCAGGTATTTAGCCTGCCTCTTTAGATTTGCAATCTAATATGTAACACCCCGGGGCTTGGTAAGAAGAGGGCTCAAACCTCTGTATGTGGGGCTACAATCCACCGCCTAACTCAGCCATCTTACCTGTGGCAATCACCCGCTGATTTTTCTCAACCAACCACAAAGACATTGGCACCCTCTACTTAGTATTTGGCGCCTGAGCCGGGATGGTCGGCACCGCTCTAAGCCTTCTCATTCGAGCTGAGCTTAGCCAACCCGGAGCTCTTCTGGGCGACGACCAGATTTACAACGTAATCGTTACGGCACACGCATTTGTAATAATTTTCTTTATAGTAATGCCAATCATGATTGGAGGTTTCGGAAACTGACTTATCCCCCTGATGATCGGCGCCCCCGACATGGCATTCCCTCGAATAAACAACATGAGCTTCTGACTACTCCCTCCTTCCTTCCTACTCCTCCTGGCCTCCTCAGGGGTAGAAGCTGGGGCTGGAACAGGATGAACTGTCTACCCACCTCTAGCAGGAAACTTAGCCCACGCAGGAGCTTCCGTTGATCTAACCATCTTCTCACTTCATCTAGCTGGTATCTCCTCAATTCTAGGGGCCATCAACTTCATCACAACGATCATTAATATGAAACCTCCAGCCATCTCTCAATACCAAACACCTCTGTTTGTTTGAGCTGTTCTAATTACGGCTGTCCTTCTTCTTCTATCCCTCCCTGTCCTTGCTGCTGGCATTACCATGCTCCTAACCGATCGAAACCTAAACACCACCTTCTTCGACCCAGCTGGGGGTGGAGACCCAATCCTTTATCAACACCTGTTCTGATTCTTCGGCCACCCAGAAGTGTACATTCTTATTCTCCCCGGTTTCGGTATGATTTCCCACATCGTTGCCTACTACTCCGGCAAAAAAGAACCTTTCGGCTACATAGGAATGGTATGAGCCATGATAGCAATCGGCCTTCTAGGCTTTATTGTGTGAGCTCACCACATGTTTACAGTCGGAATGGACGTAGACACACGTGCCTACTTTACCTCTGCCACTATAATCATCGCCATCCCCACTGGTGTAAAAGTCTTTAGCTGACTAGCCACACTCCACGGAGGGTCAATCAAATGAGAAACCCCTCTACTATGAGCCCTTGGGTTCATTTTCCTATTCACCGTTGGAGGGTTAACCGGGATCGTCCTAGCCAACTCATCGCTAGATGTCGTTCTCCACGACACCTACTACGTAGTAGCCCACTTCCACTACGTCCTATCAATGGGAGCAGTTTTCGCCATTGTAGCTGCATTTGTACACTGATTCCCACTCTTTACAGGCTACACCCTCCACAGCACATGAACAAAAATCCACTTCGGAGTAATGTTCTTAGGAGTTAACATCACCTTCTTCCCACAACACTTCCTAGGGTTAGCAGGGATGCCCCGACGTTACTCAGACTACCCTGACGCCTATACACTATGAAACACCGTTTCCTCCATCGGCTCACTAATTTCCTTGGTAGCAGTAATTATGTTCTTATTCATTATCTGAGAGGCATTCGCCGCCAAACGAGAAGTAGCATCAGTTGAACTAACCATGACAAACGTGGAATGACTTCACGGCTGCCCTCCTCCATACCACACATTCGAAGAGCCAGCATTTGTTCAAGTTCAGAAAAAACTAACGAGAAAGGGAGGAATTGAACCCCCATCTGTTGGTTTCAAGCCAACCACATAACCACTCTGTCACTTTCTTCATAAGATACTAGTAAAGTAGCCATTACACTGCCTTGTCAAGGCAGAATCGCGAGTTAGACCCTCGCGTATCTTGAGCTATAGCTAGAATGGCACATCCCTCACAACTAGGATTCCAAGATGCGGCTTCCCCCGTTATAGAAGAGCTCCTGCACTTCCACGATCACGCCCTAATAATCGTCTTTCTAATCAGCACTTTAGTACTTTACATTATTGTAGCAATAGTATCCACCAAACTAACCAATAAGTATATTCTTGACTCCCAAGAAATTGAAATTATCTGAACAGTCCTTCCGGCAGTTATTCTCATCCTAATCGCCCTTCCATCTCTCCGAATCCTTTATCTCATGGACGAGATTAATGACCCACACCTAACCATTAAAGCAATGGGACACCAATGATACTGAAGCTACGAATACACCGACTACGAAGACCTCGGCTTCGACTCCTACATGATCCCAACCCAAGACCTTACTCCCGGCCAATTCCGCCTTCTGGAAGCAGACCATCGAATGGTTGTCCCCACCGAATCCCCCATTCGTGTCCTAGTGTCAGCCGAAGACGTACTACACTCATGAGCAGTTCCCGCACTTGGTGTAAAAATAGACGCAGTCCCAGGCCGACTAAACCAAACAGCCTTTATCGCATCCCGACCAGGTGTGTTCTACGGTCAATGCTCCGAAATCTGCGGAGCAAATCACAGCTTCATGCCAATCGTAGTAGAAGCCGTTCCCCTAGAGCATTTTGAAAACTGATCCTCTACAATACTTGAAGACGCCTCACTACGAAGCTAAACAGGACATAGCGTTAGCCTTTTAAGCTAAAGACTGGTGATTCCGACCACCCGCAGTGAAATGCCTCAGCTCGACCCCGCCCCATGGTTTATAACCCTTGTCTTTTCATGGGCTGTCTTCCTAGTAGTTATTCCTCCTAAAGTCACAGCCCACGTTTTCCCAAACGAACCCTCAGCCCGAACTGCCGAAACACTAGAACACAAACCCTGACACTGACCATGACACTAAGCTTTTTCGATCAGTTTGCTAGCCCCACACACCTTGGTATCCCGCTAGTCCTCCTAGCCCTGGTACTCCCATGAACCCTATACCCCACCCCATCAAGCCGATGACTTGGTAACCGCCTTATTGCTCTTCAATCTTGGTTTTTCAACCGATTTACCCAACAACTGTTCCTCCCACTAAATCGGGAAGGCCACAAATGAGCCACAATCCTGATGTCCTTAATAATTTTCCTAATTACACTCAACATGCTTGGCCTCCTACCATACACATACACCCCTACCACCCAACTCTCAATAAACATAGGATTTGCAGTCCCCCTATGACTAGCCACCGTATTAATCGGAATACGAAACCAACCTACCCACGCCCTCGGCCACCTCTTGCCAGAAGGAACCCCAGTCCTTCTCATCCCTGTTCTCGTCATCATCGAAACAATCAGCCTATTCATCCGCCCTCTTGCACTAGGAGTTCGACTGACCGCCAACCTAACAGCCGGTCACCTCCTAATGCAACTAATCGCCACTGCTACCTTTGTTCTCCTCTCTATTATGCCAGGAGTTGCCGTACTAACCGCCATTCTACTGCTAATACTATCCCTCCTAGAAGTTGCTGTCGCAATAATCCAAGCATACGTCTTTATCCTCCTCCTAAGCCTATACCTACAAGAAAACGTATAATGGCCCACCAAGCACATGCATACCACATAGTTGACCCCAGCCCATGACCACTGACAGGCGCAGTTGCTGCCCTCCTAATAACCTCTGGCCTCGCTATCTGATTCCACTACCACTCAACAACTTTAATAGTCCTAGGAACTATCCTCCTTCTTCTGACAATATACCAATGATGACGAGACATCGTACGAGAAGGCACATTCCAAGGGCACCACACTCCTCCCGTCCAAAAAGGTCTTCGATACGGAATAGTCCTATTCATTACCTCAGAAGTCTTCTTCTTCCTAGGATTTTTCTGAGCCTTCTACCACGCAAGCCTGGCCCCAACCCCCGAACTAGGAGGCTGCTGACCCCCCACAGGCATCACCACCCTTGATCCCTTTGAAGTCCCACTCTTAAACACAGCCGTTCTCCTAGCCTCCGGCGTCACAGTCACCTGAGCCCACCATAGCATTATAGAAGGTGAACGAAAACAAGCAATTCAATCCCTCACACTGACAATCCTTCTCGGCTTCTACTTCACCTTCCTTCAAGGCATGGAATACTATGAAGCCCCATTCACCATCGCAGATGGCGTCTACGGATCCACATTCTTCGTAGCCACAGGATTCCACGGACTACATGTCATCATTGGCTCTACATTCCTAGCCGTCTGCCTACTCCGCCAAATCCAATACCACTTTACATCCGAGCATCACTTCGGATTTGAAGCAGCTGCATGATACTGACACTTCGTAGACGTCGTATGACTATTCCTCTACATCTCCATCTATTGATGAGGCTCATAATCTTTCTAGTACAAAGTTAGTATAAGTGACTTCCAATCACCCGATCTTGGTTAAACCCCAAGGAAAGATAATGAATCTGCTATCAATAATCATCGCTATTACCGCCGCCCTGTCCGTTATTCTGGCTATCGTCTCCTTCTGGCTTCCCCAAATAAACCCAGACTACGAAAAACTCTCACCATACGAATGCGGCTTCGACCCCCTGGGCACAGCCCGTCTCCCCTTCTCCCTTCGATTTTTCCTCGTTGCCATCCTCTTCCTCCTGTTCGACCTAGAAATCGCCCTTCTCCTTCCACTCCCATGAGGGGACCAACTAGCCTCCCCCCTCCTCACATTCACCTGAGCAATCACCATTCTAGTGCTCCTAACCCTTGGCCTGATCTACGAATGAACCCAAGGAGGTCTAGAATGGGCCGAATAGGCAGTTAGTCTAATAAAAACATTTGATTTCGGCTCAAAAACTTATGGTTTAAGTCCATAACTACCTAATGACCCCTACACACTTTGCTTTTTCCTCCGCCTTCATTCTAGGGCTAGTCGGACTCACGTTTCACCGAACCCACTTATTATCTGCCCTACTATGTCTAGAAGGCATGATGCTCTCCCTATTCATCGCCTTATCTCTATGAGCCCTGCAACTAGATACCACCATTTACTCCGCCTCTCCCATACTACTCCTGGCATTTTCCGCATGTGAAGCAGGCGCAGGCCTAGCACTACTGGTTGCAACCGCACGAACCCACGGAACCGACCACCTACAAAGCTTAAACCTCCTACAATGCTAAAAATTTTAATCCCCACCATCATGCTTATCCCAACAATCTGGCTTACCCCAGCTAAGTGGCTGTGGACCACCGCCCTCAATCAGAGCCTTATTATTGCACTACTCAGCCTCACCTGATTTAAAAACATATCAGAAACAGGCTGATCCTGCCTAAACCCATACATGGCAACAGACCCGCTCTCAACCCCACTTCTTGTCCTAACCTGCTGACTCCTTCCACTAATAATTCTAGCCAGCCAAAACCACCTATCCCCTGAACCACTAAATCGCCAACGAATGTACATCTCCCTTCTCACCACCCTCCAAATCTTTCTTATCATAGCATTCAGCGCAACAGAAATTATTTTATTCTACGTTATATTCGAAGCTACCCTGATTCCAACCCTAATTATTATTACCCGATGAGGAAACCAAACAGAACGACTTAACGCCGGCACATACTTTCTGTTTTACACACTAATAGGGTCCCTCCCCCTTCTAGTCGCACTTCTCCTTCTCCAAAACAGCACGGGGACCCTATCTATATTGGCCCTTCAATACGTGAAACCCCTCCAACTACTATCTCTAGGGGACAAACTTTGATGAGCAGCCTGCTTAATCGCATTCCTTGTCAAAATACCCCTATACGGAGTTCACCTTTGACTCCCCAAAGCGCACGTAGAGGCCCCAGTCGCTGGCTCAATGGTCCTTGCTGCCGTCCTTCTAAAACTAGGGGGATATGGCATGATACGAATACTAGTCATCCTCGACCCCCTCACCAAAGAACTCAGCTACCCCTTCATTATCCTAGCCCTATGAGGTATTATTATGACCGGGTCAATTTGCCTTCGCCAAACAGACCTAAAATCCCTAATTGCCTACTCATCAGTCAGCCACATGGGCCTAGTAGTAGGAGGGATCCTAATCCAAACCCCATGAGGACTAACCGGGGCCCTCCTCCTAATGATTGCCCACGGACTTGCATCATCCGCCCTTTTCTGTTTAGCCAACACAAACTACGAACGAACCCACAGCCGAACTATACTCCTGGCCCGAGGCTTACAAATAGTCCTACCTCTAATAACAACCTGATGATTTATCGCCAGCCTAGCTAACCTAGCCCTACCCCCACTACCTAACCTCATAGGAGAGCTTATAATCATCACATCTCTCTTCAACTGATCTTGATGAACCCTGCTACTCACCGGTGCTGGTACACTAATTACCGCTGGCTACTCACTCTACATGTTCTTAATAACACAACGAGGCCCCCTCCCACCACACATCATCGCCCTCGAACCCTCACACTCTCGAGAACACCTCCTAATGGCCCTTCACCTCATCCCCCTTCTCCTCCTTATCCTTAAACCAGACCTAATCTGAGGATGATCTGCCTGTAGACATAGTTTAACCAAAACATTAGATTGTGATTCTAAAAACAGAGGTTAAAGTCCTCTTGTCCACCGAGAGAGGCTCGACAGCAATAGGAACTGCTAATTCTTACCACCCTAGTTAAACCCCAGGGCTCACTCGAGCTTTTAAAGGATAATAGTTCATCCGTTGGTCTTAGGAACCAAAAACTCTTGGTGCAACTCCAAGTAGAAGCTATGCACCCCACCACACTAACAATAGCATCCAGCCTGCTCATTATTTTTGCACTACTAATTTACCCCCTATTTTCAACTTTTACCCCTGAGCCAAAACCCTCCTCCTGAGCCCTCACCCACGTAAAAACTGCAGTTAAAGCTGCTTTCTTCGTTAGCCTCATCCCACTTTTTCTTTTCCTCAACGAAGGAGCAGAAACCATCGTCACCAACTGGAACTGAATAAACACCAATACCTTCGATATCAACCTTAGCTTCAAATTTGACTTCTACTCCATTATCTTTATCCCAATCGCCCTCTACGTAACCTGATCCATTCTAGAGTTTGCATCCTGATACATACACGCAGATCCTAACATAAACCGCTTCTTTAAGTACCTTCTAACCTTCCTAGTAGCAATAATCATCCTCGTCTCCGCTAACAACATGTTCCAACTATTTATTGGGTGAGAAGGAGTTGGAATCATATCCTTCCTCCTCATTGGATGATGATACGGCCGAGCCGATGCAAACACTGCAGCCCTGCAAGCAGTCCTATACAACCGAGTAGGAGACATCGGATTAATCCTAGCCATAGCATGAATGGCCACAAATCTAAACTCCTGAGAAATACAACAAATATTTGCAACATCAAAAAACCTCGACCTAACCGTCCCACTCCTAGGGCTTATCCTTGCCGCTACCGGCAAATCCGCCCAATTCGGACTTCACCCATGACTCCCCTCCGCAATGGAGGGTCCAACACCGGTCTCTGCCCTACTACACTCCAGCACAATGGTTGTCGCGGGGATCTTCCTACTTATCCGTCTCAGCCCACTGATAGAAAACAATCAAACCGCGCTTTCAATCTGCCTCTGCCTCGGTGCCCTCACAACCCTATTCACCGCCACATGTGCTCTCACCCAAAACGACATTAAAAAAATCGTCGCATTCTCAACCTCTAGCCAACTAGGCCTAATAATAGTGGCCATCGGACTAAACCAACCCCACCTAGCCTTCCTCCACATCTGTACCCATGCCTTCTTTAAAGCAATACTCTTCCTATGCTCTGGATCTATCATTCACAGCCTAAACGACGAGCAAGATATCCGAAAAATAGGAGGCATGCACCAACTAGCCCCTGTTACATCTTCCTGCCTCACAATTGGCAGTCTTGCCTTAACAGGAACCCCCTTCCTAGCAGGCTTCTTCTCAAAAGACGCAATCATTGAAGCCCTAAACACCTCCTACCTTAACGCCTGAGCCCTTACCCTCACCCTTCTAGCCACCTCATTTACGGCCATCTACAGCCTCCGTGTAGTGTTCTTTGTATCCATAGGACACCCCCGATTCACCCCACTTTCACCAATCAACGAAAATGATCCAACAACAATCAACCCTATCAAACGTCTCGCATGAGGAAGCATCATTGCTGGCCTCCTCATTACCTCAAACACCCTACCCCTCAAAACCCCCATCATGACAATACACCCCCTCCTAAAACTCAGCGCCCTTATCGTTACAATCGCTGGCCTACTAACCGCCCTAGAACTCGCCCAAATAACAAACAAACAATTCAAACCCGTCCCCCATACAGCTCCCCACCACTTCTCAAACATACTAGGCTTTTTCCCAGCGATTATCCACCGAATAGCCCCCAAAATCAACCTTATCCTAGGCCAATCGATCGCCAGCCAAATAGTAGACCAAACCTGACTAGAAAAAACAGGCCCAAAAGCCCTAGTTCACATACATCTTCCCCTTGTTACCACAACCAGCAATGCCCAGCAAGGAATAATTAAAACCTACCTCACCCTATTCCTTCTTACCCTCACCCTTACTGTACTCTTAATTATCCCCTAAACAGCTCGAAGCGCACCACGACTAAGACCCCGAGTCAACTCCAACACTACAAACAATGCTAATAACAGCACCCAAGCACAAATTACCAACATACCCCCTCCTAAAGAATATATTAATGCAACCCCACTAGTATCCCCTCGGAACATAGAAAACTCCTTCAGTTCATCCACCGGCACCCAAGAAGCCTCATACCACCCCCCTCAAAAATAACTAGAAGCTGCAAAGACCCCAATCAAATAAAGCAAGAAGTACCCAGCTACCGAACGACTCCCCCAGCTTTCTGGATGCGGTTCTGCCGCTAAAGCTGCAGAATAAGCGAAAACTACCAGTATTCCCCCCAAATAAATTAAAAACAACACCAAAGATAAAAAAGGCCCACCATACCCCACTAAAACCCCACAACCCAATCCTGCCACCGCCACCAACCCCAGCGCTGCGAAATACGGTGAAGGATTAGACGCAACTGCAACCAGCCCTAAGACTAACCCAAACAAAAACAAAGACATAATATAGGTCATAATTCCTGCCCGGATTTTAACCAGGACCAGTGACTTGAAAAACCACCGTTGTAATTCAACTACAAGAACCCCCTAATGGCCAGCCTACGAAAAACACACCCCCTCCTAAAAATCGCAAACGATGCACTAGTAGACCTACCCGCTCCATCAAACATCTCAGTTTGATGAAACTTCGGTTCACTCCTAGGCCTTTGCCTAATTACCCAAATCCTAACAGGACTCTTCCTAGCCATACACTACACATCTGATATCGCAACAGCATTTTCATCCGTTACACACATCTGCCGTGACGTCAACTACGGATGGCTAATCCGAAACATACACGCCAACGGCGCATCCTTTTTCTTCATCTGCATCTACATACATATCGCCCGAGGGTTATACTACGGCTCTTACCTATACAAAGAAGCCTGAAATATCGGCGTAGTGCTACTACTCCTAGTCATGATAACTGCCTTCGTCGGCTACGTCCTTCCATGAGGACAAATGTCCTTCTGAGGTGCTACCGTCATTACAAACCTCCTATCCGCAGTACCATATGTTGGAAACACCCTAGTCCAATGAATTTGAGGAGGCTTCTCAGTTGACAACGCCACCCTAACCCGATTCTTTGCCTTCCACTTCCTACTTCCCTTTATTATTGCAGCCATGACACTAATCCACCTCCTCTTTATTCACGAAACAGGATCCAACAACCCCGCAGGCCTCAATTCCGACGCAGACAAAATTTCATTCCACCCATATTTCTCATACAAGGACCTCCTTGGGTTTGTAGCCTTACTCATGGCTCTCACCTCTCTAGCACTATTCTCACCAAACCTGCTTGGAGACCCAGACAACTTCACCCCCGCCAACCCCCTCGTTACCCCACCCCATATTAAACCAGAATGATACTTCCTATTCGCTTATGCCATTCTTCGATCCATCCCGAACAAACTAGGAGGGGTCCTAGCCCTACTATCCTCAATCCTCGTACTTATAGTAGTCCCCATCCTACACACCTCTAAACAACGAGGTCTAACATTCCGCCCCCTTACCCAATTCCTATTCTGAACCCTCGTCGCAGATGTAATTATCCTGACCTGAATTGGAGGAATGCCCGTAGAACACCCATTCATCATTATTGGTCAAGTAGCTTCCTTCATTTACTTCTTCTTATTCCTAGTTCTCTCACCAATTGCAGGATGATTAGAAAACAAAGCCCTTGAATGAGCATGCCCTAGTAGCTCAGCGCCAGAGCGCCGGTCTTGTAAACCGGATGTCGGGGGCTAAATTCCCCCCTAGTGCTAACCATCAAAGAAAGGAGATTTTAACTCCCACCCCTGACTCCCAAAGCCAGGATTCTAAACTAAACTATTCTTTGGTCCAACAGACATATATACAATATTACCATATATTGTACTAAAACATTACATGTAATGCTCTTAAGACATACATATGTAATAACACCATAACATTTATATTAACCATTCAAGGAATGGAGTTAAAACGCTTGATCTATCCATAAGACATTTAAACTTTAGCTCCAGGCATGACACTGATTTAAGAGATAAGTACTATAAAATAAGACCTAACAATGGAAAGAAATCGATTGCATATATACCAAGCACTCAACAACCTATTTAAAATAAGAATATTTAATGTAGTAAGAAACCAGCAACCGGTGATTCCTCAATGTATATCAATCATGATAATCACGGACAACAAAGTGTGGGGGTAACACTGAGTGATCTATTACTGGCATCTGGTTCCTATTTCAGGTACAAATGAAGGTAATAACCCCTACAGAACTCTTTCTAAGGGGCATAAGTTAATGGTGGAGTACATAGTCACCCTTTACCCCACATGCCGGGCGCTCTTTCTAAAGGGTAAGGGGTTTACCTTTTTTCGCTCCCTTTCATTTTACATCCCAGTGCAAAGGAAGGACTGAATGGAAGTAGAACATGTTCCTTGCCCGCATAAATACGTTTAATGGAGGTAGGGCTGAAAGAAAAGCAAGACTTGCATGTAATGGATTCAAGTGCATAATATATTTTTACTACCAGGCAAAACTCTAACACACCACCCCCTGGTTTTTTCGCGTTAAACCCCCCCTACCCCCCTACACTCCTGAGATCCTTATCACTCCTGCAAACCCCCCGGAAACAGGACAAACCTCAAACAGTGCTATTAATCTTCTAACCACATTTATTTGTGCTTATTTACATTATTATAATATTACACACA